CATAGGGCGGTTGTTCCATTTTATTTGTTTTCTCAATTTATTCTTTTTTTCAATACTAATATTGACAACAGTGTATCAAATAAATATAATCCGATCGTGAATAAACGGACCCATTTACTTATGTTAATTATAGGCTCCATTTAATTTATCAAATGGTGGATTTTCTACGATACAAAAACAAGGAATCCCTTATTTGTTTGATTATGATTGAAAGGTAATTAATTGAATTTGAATTGAGAGGTAAATAAAAAACGAAATAATACATACATATATATTAATCAAAAAATTTAATATAGAATAATGTATAATGGATAACATAGTAAATAGTGGATATCAAGGGGTGGTCTATCATTTTTTATTTTTTGTGAGAAAATTTTTTGTTTTATCTGTTCATTTTTATGTTGAGAATCTATTCGCCTTCGATATTTTGAGTTTTTTCCATTTTTGAATGTCTAATATTTTTTTAGACAATTCAATCTTTTATTTGTGTTGTTTTTATTGCGATTGGATATACACACCCATCCTATTTATAAATTTAATAAATAAATAGTATTTGGGGTTGCTAACTCAATGGTAGAGTACTCGGCTTTTAAGAGCGACTCCATTTTTTACACATTTCTATGAAGCAATTGGTTCGTCCATACCATCGGTAGAGTTTGTAAAACCACGACTGATCCAGAAGGGAATGAATGGAAAAAGTAGCATGTCGTATCAATCAATCACGAATTCGAAAAGTATTTCACTCTTATATGTATCCGGTCCAAATTTTTGTTTGAATTCTTGGCTCGGAACAAAAAAATTCAGTTGGGTTTAATTTATAAAGGGATAGAGCTTGGCGGCTCTAATTATAGGGAAACAAAAAGTAACGAGCTTTCATTTATTTTGTATTTGAATGATTACCCCATCTAATTATACGTTAAAAAGAGGTTAGTGCTTTATGTGGGAAAAGCTTTTCCTGTGAATGGATTATTTATTTTTATTATGAGTCCTAACTATAAAGCAATTTTCCATTCAATTTGGGGATAGCGAGAAATGTGTATGTGTAAAAGAAAGAGTATATTGATAAAGATATTTTTTTTCCAAAATCAAAAGAGTGATTGGGTTGAAAAAAATAAAGGATTCCTAACTAGCTTGTTATCCTAGAACAAAAATTAGGTGGAAAAAGCGATTAGAGCGAGTCCGTTGATAGGTTTTGCTTGTTTTCTAGGTATCTATATACAATATATAGAATTCGTTTTTTATTTATATATTCAAATTTATATATATATAGAATTCCCTGTTTTGACCATATCGCACTATGTATCATTTGATAATCCAATGAATCTCTGATTCTTTATTTGACTAAATAGGATTTTTTAAAATGGAGGAATATCGCGTATTTTTAGAACTCCATAGATCTCGCCACCGGGACATCCTATACCCGCTTTTTTTTCGGGAGTATATTTATGGACTCGCTTATAGTCGTGGATCCATTTTTGTGGAAAATGTAGGTTATAATAATAATTATAATAATAAATTTAGTTTACTAATTGTAAAACGTTTAATTACTCGAATGTATCAACAGACTCATTTGATCATTATTGTTAATGATTCTAACAAAAATCCTTTTTGGGGTTATAACAATAATTATTATTCTCAAATAATATTCGAAGGTTTTGTTGTCGTTCTAGAGATTCTATTTTCTCTACAATTATATATATCTTCCTTAAACTTAAAAGAGTTAGAAATCGTAAAATCTTATCAAAATTTGGGATCAATTCATTCCATTTTTCCTTTTTTCGAAGATAAATTTATATATTTCAATCATAAGTCAGATATAAGAATACCCTATCCTATCCATCTGGAAATCTTGGTTCAAATCTTTCGATATTGGATAAAAGATGTCTTTTTCTTTCACTTATTAAGGTTGTTTTTTTATGACTATTGTGACGAGAACAGTTTTTTTACTCCAAAAAAATCGATTTCTACTTTTTTTTTTAAAAGTAATCCAAGATTTTTCTTACTACTATATAATTTATATGTATGGGAATACGAATCTATCTTTCTTTTTCTACGTAATAAATCCTCTCAGTTACGATTGAAATATTTTCGCGTTTTTTTTGAGCGAATTTTTTTCTATGAAAAAATAGAACATCTTGCAGAAATATTTGTTAAGAATTTCTCATATACCTTATCATCCTTCAGGGATCCTTTCATCCATTATGTTAGATATCAAGGAAAATCAATTCTGGTTTCAAAGAATACGCCTCTTTTGATAAATAAATGGAAATACTATTTTATCTATTTATGGCAATGTCATTTTGATATTTGGTCTCAACCAAGAACGATCGATATAAACCAATTATCCCAGCATTCATTTCACTTTTTGGGTTATTTTTTAAGTATTAGGCTAAATCTTTCAGTGGTACGAAGTCAAATGTTACAAAATTCATCTCTAATAAAAATTGTTATGAAAAAGCTTGATACAATAGTTCCGATTATTCCTCTAATTAGATTATTG